GTCATGGAATTATCACTATCTATAAACATGATAAATGAATCCATTTATATTAACTTCCTCACCAATATATACAAATATATAAAAATAACCACACCACATCTACGAAATGCCAATACCAACTGGCAGCTTCAAAGCCGAGATGATGATGACGAGTAAACTGGTGATAAATCAACCTAACTAAACAAACAGCTAAGAACGTTGTTCCTATTATAACATGCAAACCATGAAAACCCGTAGCTACGAAAAAAGTAGAACCATAGACTGAATCTGAAATGGCGAAAGGGGCTTCATAATACTCCATTGCTTGTAGGCCCGTAAAGATAAGACCTAATATAACAGTCGCAGTTAAACCATTTATAGCCTCAGTTTTTTTTCCACTGATTAAAGCGTGATGCGCCCAAGTGACGGTGGCTCCCGAACTTAATAGAACAGCTGTGTTTAAAAGAGGCACTGAAAAGGGATTTAATGGATTTATTCCTTGGGGCGGCCATACTGCACCTAGCTCCACGGTGGGGGCTATGCTACTATGAAAAAAAGCCCAAAAAAAGGAAAAGAAAAACAAGACTTCAGAAAGAATAAATAAAAGCATTCCATATTTTAAACCTTGTTTTACAACCATGGTGTGAAGACCTTGAAAAGTAGCCTCTCTTATGACATCTCTCCATCAAACTAACATAGTTAGACCAAGGGTTATGGCCCCCATTAACAAAACTCAACTTTGGCTATAATGAAAATATACGACACTACCTACAGTTATAAAAAGAGCTCCGCAAGCTCCTATGTAGGGCCAAGGACTGGGGTCTACTAAATGATAAGGATGATAAACAGTAGATTTCATTTACTTACTTTAGAACTAGATTTATACACTCTTCATTCTTACCCAAGGGGCCCCTTTTAACGGGGCTCCTGCATAATTATAATTTTACTTTACATCAAACAGTTCAATATAATTTTCACACTTAAGAGGCAATCAGTGATTAACTATGAGACCTCGGACTAGGGGGCCAATAGATCGATCGTAACTTGTAAAAATAAGAGGATCGCTAATTCTTCGGTCCTTTCGTACTAGAAGATAATTATATTGATGTTTCTTCATATTGTAGATAGAAACCAAGCTGTGTTGCCACGCTTTTAACTCAAATCATGTACGGCTTTAATGGACGAACAGACCAACCCTTGGGGGCGGCTGCACCCCAGGGTGCCGCAATTCAACATCGAGGTCGCAAACATCGTCGTCGATAAAACTCTCTAACGATATAACGCTGTTATCCCCATGGTAGCTTTTATTCGTTGATCGTCAACTATTCCACACTAAGATGACGGGTCACTATAGTCCACATCCCTAAGGACGTGTCTGCTCGAGACGTCCCCCTTGCAGTCAGGCCACCGGCTATTAACTACGGACCTTAAGCTCACCTTCGTTACCTTTTAAAAGGTGGTCGCCCCAACCAAACTATCCAACTTACACTATCCTTGTAATGTTAGCTCTCTTAAAATAAAAGAGTGGTGTTTCATTAACCGGAAACGGATCCCACATTATCTAAACTCTTTATTTAAGTCAAATTATTTTGAGCCATGCAAGTCTTTAGTAAAGCTCAATGGGGTCTTTTCGTCTTACAATATGGACGTAGCATCTTCACTACGAATTCAATTTCATGGAGAGTCCTCTTAAGACAGTGGGGCCTTCGTGACGCCATTCATACCGGCCAACAATTAATTGGCTATTGATTACGCTACATTATCACGGTCAGTGTTACCGCGGCCATTCAATTGCCCTTATGAAGTTGACTTTAGCCAACTCTTTTAGATACAACCATTGGGCAGGCCTCACCCTCCATACTTCAGCATTTAGCTTTAGCAGAGAGCTATGTTTTTGGTAAACAGTCGAAGCCCAGATTTTGCCGAGTTCCTTAAGAGAAGTTCTCTCCTCACTTCACCCCACTTGCGTTAGACTAGTACAGTAAAAATTCATAAATTTTTCCTGGCACTTCGTGCGTTTTTTATAAGACCCATTGACGCAACCAGAGGGTTACTATCTTAGGGGCTGTATAACCCAATTTATAATTGAAGCCTTGGGGGAGTGATCCAACGATTTTTTACTCATGTTCGCATTATCACTTCTGATGGTTGGGCTCTCGCCGAACCAATATTACAGTCCGTTCTGCTACCGAGCGAATAATACTTCGCCCTCAGAGTTTCAGCTCAACTTTAGCCACCATAATTTTAGGGATAAAAGAATTTCTTGAGTGAACTTTTACGTCATCTTTCAAAGATGGCTGGTTCCAAGCCTACTTCCTCATTGTCTAAATCCCACATCCCTTTCACACTTGATAAAAAACTTTGATTTGTGGCTTTAACTTCTGATTAGGGCTTACCCCTTTTGACAATTGACCTTATCGCCCACTGTCTGTCTATCCACCTTAATTTTTTACATTCAGAGTTAATCCCTCTCCGAGCGATTGAGCTTTATCATGTAAAATTAAGTTTCTTGGACGCACTACTTCAATAGTTTTCGCAGAAAACCAGCTATCTCCAAGTTTGATTAGTCTTTCACCCCTAGCCATAGGTCATCCGAGATTTTTGCTACAATCAACGGTTCGTTCCTTTGAACTACCCAGGGCTAGGTCACTTGGTTTCGGGTAATTTGACTTAAAGAGGAGATCTCCCCTTGATTTCACTACACCTTCGTCTCTAAACTTAAGTTTGCCAAATTTTTTCTTGCGAACCCATTATACAAAAGGTACGACATAATATGTCTGCTTAAGGGAATTTATTTTAAGATCTTTTCAAGTCTCTTTCAGCCTTCCTTCACAGTACTCTCTCTTTCGGTGTGCACTAACATTTAGTCTTAGATGTGTAGACACCTATCTTCCACTACTAACTCATTGAGGACTTTTCCGCTTTCGCTCGCCGCTACTCACGGAAGCTCGTTTGATTTCTCTGTGCCAATTGGCTCTGGTACTTAGATGTTTCAGTTTCCAGTTTATTTCTCTGCGTTTCCGCGAAGACATCCGAGTTCAAAACTTCTCCCTCGTCTTTTCGGGCTTTCCGTCTTATTAGTGCACCCTAGCTCGCCATTCATTCCTCTTTTTAATTTAATTGATTGTAGAGGCAGGAATTGAACCTGCATCTCCAGATGATGAGTCTGGTGACTTACCATTAGTCCACTCTACGAAATCTCTTGATCATGAGTGACCCCTAAATGGGCCACTTTTAACTAAAAAGTAAAAAATTTTGACAAAATTCATTGTTTCCACAAACTAACCCTGAGAAGAAAGTGGATAGGGCCCCTTTTATGGGGCCCCCAAAAAATCATCCTCAAAATGGTCCAATGTACCTTGGAAAACACTATCCCCTTCTAATCCTTCTATCTAGCGACTCTCGATAAAACCGCCATCGGGAAGATAAACCTGAATCTCAGATTATTTGAGAAGGGGAAAAATGCACAACGTCGAGGGGCCCCGCTCGCAAGATAATATTCACTAATTATCGCTTATAATCATATCCCATTAGTAAAATCTTTAAAAATAAAAAAGTAAATAATAGATCATAGGGAGGGTCCCCCTCCCTTATTAATAGTAAAAGCTGAAATAATTTAATTAAATTGTTCCAGCTTTATTACCTACCACTCCCCCTTTGGGAATAGTAGGCGGTTTTCAATATATCCTAATAAGGGGGTTAATATTAAAAAGTAAGAGAAATAAAAAACAGAGGCCAATTGTCCCACCAGAATAAAGGGGTCTTCAACAGGCTGAGACCCTATCCAAGTAAGCAACAAGAAATCTGCAACTAAAAACCAAAAGGCAATTCGACCTAATGGCCGGAAGGTTAATCCTCTAAATCGACTACTGTGAAGCCAGGGGAGTAAAAATAATATTAAAAGGCTAGCAAACATGGCTACTACTCCTCCCAATTTATTAGGAATAGAACGTAATATAGCGTAGGCAAATAAAAAATACCACTCTGGTTGAATGTGCACTGGAGTTACCAAGGGATTAGCTTGAATAAAATTCTCAGGATCTCCTAATAAATTAGGGGCCAGGTACACAAGAGCACAAAAAAACACTGCGAACGCCACTATGCCATACCAATCTTTTGATGTGTAATAAACATGGAAGGGCACTTTATCAAGGTCCGATCTTACCCCTACAGGGTTATTAGAGCCATCAACATGTAAAAAAATTAAATGAACGAACGCTAAAGCCACTAGAAGGAAAGGAAATAAGTAATGAAGGCTGAAAAAGCGATTAAGTGTAGCATTAGACACACTAAATCCTCCCCACACCCATTGAACAATATCTGTACCCACATAGGGAATTGCAGATAGTAAATTAGTAATAACTGTCGCGCCCCAAAAGGACATTTGTCCCCAAGGTAATACGTATCCAATGAAAGCCGTTGCCATTGTCAATATTAATATAACAACACCAACGTTCCAAAGTTCCATTTTAGTGTAACTTCCATAGTATAATCCTCGACCAATATGCATATAAAGAAATAAAAAAAACATAGAGGCCCCATTAGCGTGAAAGTATCTTAATAAAAACCCATAATTAACATCACGCATAATATGGTCCACTGAAGCGAAAGCTAAGCTTACATCCGCGCAATAATGCATTGCCAAAAATATTCCTGTAGCAATTTGTATAACTAAACACACCCCCAATAAAGAACCGAAGTTCCACATATAACTAAGATTGGCGGGGGCCGGTAAATCAATAATTAGTCCATTTACAATGGATAAGATGGGATTATGTTTTCTTAATTGCACCATTAATTGAAATGTTCTTCTTAATCTAAATTAGACCTGAGCACGACTGGTCTGAGAGAAGATGTCTTGTTTCTTAGCAGTGGGGCCTACTTCTATCCCAATCTCCTGGGTAAGCACTATTGCCCCAATCATGGCCACTAATAGTATAAAACTGGCTAAAATAAAGAGGTAATAACAATCGGTGTACAATATTCGCCCAATTGCCTCAATATTATGATATTTTTTTAGAAACCAAGGATTAGCTAGGTCTCACGCGCCCAATAGGCCTTTATAAACATAAGGGCCGCCCATGATGAGCCAACTTGAAGCGATAGCCTCGAAAAAAAGGGTTCCAACGGCCAGTCCTATTGGAACATAGTTTGTCATATCTGCCTCTCCCCCCTGTCGAAAGGCTGGAGAAAAGTCTGTTAAATTTAACATCATTATCACAAACAAAAATAGGATGGCTATTGCTCCCACATATATTATTATAAACATCAAAGCAATAAAATCGACCCCCAATAAGATGAAAAGGGCCGCAGAGCTTGTAAAGGCAACTACTAGCCAAAAGACTGAGTGGACAGGATTAAGCGCAGATATAACCATTATTCCAGAAGCAACAGTCCCAAATGATAAGGTAAAAAAACACATCGTAATCATTTGGTTAGGCCCCTCCAGGGATAAACATTATAGCATTTTTAATAGGATCGATGATTAAAGAAGGCAAAATTCCTAGAATGAAAATTAGTATTACTAAAGGAGATATGGCGAAAAGCTCACGCCTATTTAAATCTCTTGTAAAAAGAAGGTAGTTTGAGGCAGCACCAAAGCTTACACGATTATACAAATAAAGAGAATATGCAGCCGACCAAACCATCCCGGTGGCAGCTAATACACCAACCACTAAATTATACTCAAAAGCAGCCAATAACGAAAAAAATTCTCCAACAAAGTTACAACTAAGCGGGAAAGCCATGTTGGTTAGTGTTAAAACCAAAAATACACTAACAAATATGGGCATGGATAAAGTTACTCCGCGATAGTACTTTATAAGACGGGTATGATGGCGCTCATATAAATAAGTAACAGCAATGAAAAGGGCTGAGCTTACAAGGCCGTGCGCCAACATCATAAAGACAGCCGCCACTAATCCTTCAATTGTATGAGTGAATAAGCCTAAAGTTACAAGCCCCATGTGTGCCACCGAAGAATAAGCAATAAGTCTTTTTAAGTCAACTTGACGGCAAGTTGTTAAACTTCCATAAATTATTGCTATAACACTTAGCATAATAACAAAGGGGGCAAAATATTCGGTGGCCGCCGGTAGAATTGGCCAAGTAAACCTTAAAAACCCATATCCCCCTAACTTTAATAGTATCCCGGCTAAAATAACCGAGCCTGAAACTGGGGCTTCCACATGGGCTTGGGGTAATCAAATATGAAATGGAACCTGAGGAATTTTAACTGCCAAACTTAAGAAAAACCCGGCAAAAATCCATTTTTGAGTGGAAATGGGCAATTCTATGTTTAACAGGGCCTGATAGTCGGTTGTTCCCACACTACTGTATAATTGAAATATCCCCAAAAGCATAAACACTGACCCAACAAAAGTGTAAAAAAAAAAATAATAAGAAGCTCGTACTTTTTCTTCTCTCGAACCTCACACCCCGATTAAAAGGAACATGGGGATTAATATTCCTTCAAATAATATATAAAACAGTAACAAGTCCAGCGCGGAAAAAACTCCCATCAGTAAAACCTCTAAAAATAAAAGACATAATAAAAATTCTTTTAATAAAAATTTTATTGAGTTTCAACTAATCAAAATGCATATTGGGATCAATAGCGCAGTTAAAATTAAAAAAAATAAAGAAATTCCGTCAACAGCTAAAAAAAGGGGACCCCATTTAAAATTTAAAGCCGGGGGGACTATCCACTCTGTTTGATTTATGGTTTGGAATTGGCCCTCCAAATCAAAGGCCGCCCATAAAATTAAAGTGGCAGTCAAGGTTGCTAAAGATCATTCTAGAGCGGTTCTCTTTAATTTTACATTATTATCTCTCGGAATTCTCATTACGTTAATTATTCCCAAAAAAAGTAAAAGGAAAATTAAACCTAATCAATTTTTCATCTCTTGAAGAAAAGCTCATAAATCAAGTACTCATATGGGTACCTATGGATTTATTTAACAGAATCCCTTAATGCTCACAGCCTTCGATGTAAACATTCTCTGATAAATGGGTCATCAGGAAGCAATAAGATCTTCATTCCCCATAGAGCAGGGGGGGTGATGTTGATATTTATTTTTTTTATGATCCATCACTTGATGGCCCCGATTTTAAGATTTGTCGGTGAAGCGACTTAACCAGAAATGATTTCTTAGGTAAATTTAAAACTTTACGTGCAAGCTCATAAGAAGTATTAGAAGAATGGATATTTCCCCCGTATAACCAGAGTTTTAAAGCCACCATAGGCTGAATATGTCCTTTACTAAATAGCTCTTGCCGCGGTAACTTAATGACAGGATGTTTTTGGTCACACTGGGCCAACTCTTCTTTATTGAAATTCTTCAAAAAAATCTTGAAGTTCTTCAGGACCCCTGGGTCACCCTGGCCCTGCCCTTTCGTTTGATAGACTGACATATCATGAAAAATCTTTGATTCTGTAACCTTCTTTGTTAAATTTAAGGCCCCCGGATGATCATAATCGTCAATGAAATTAAACGGATCTCCAGTTATGACTCCTTTATAAAAAAGTGGGGGCCCCCAAACACAATTTATAGGTACATCCAAGATATTGTTATTATTAGGTATAAAAAACCCGGTTGGGGGTTTTAAGAACATGAAAAATTCCGGCCCAACAATATTGATGGCCTCGGGCCATAACTCGATCTTAGGGGCCCACGACGGGGAGGTGTGCCCTACCTTTACTTCGACAGGAAAAGATAGGAAGGATCCATCCCCCAAAGATACATCTAATATTCCCTCTCCATTTATCATGTGGGGGAACCCCACACCTCGTACCGGCTTCCCCAAAAATTGGGAGAAGGAGTCTATGAGGGGGTCCGATCCTGCAGGGGGAGTGAAACGTTCTATCAACCACGAATCTTGACGGGGCCCCCTGAACGAATGTAATTCTGAGTGAACGAATTCGAGGTTATCGAAAAAGCGGGGCTCGGGGGGGGAATTATCTCAAAGTTCCTGCAGGCCCAACGCCTTAACCTCTCTAAGGTTAGAAAGCGCTATCTCAATTTGTCTTTCCCCAAACATAAGCTTTAGGTTGGACCCAAAGACTTTTATATCTGTAAGCTGCGAGGCATAGAGGGAGTCCGTGGGAGTCATACTATTAATACCTATCCTAGTACATTCATCATAGGTAGTAAGGACTAACCAATCGCTATATAGGTGTAAGCCGAGTAGTTTCTTTTGATACAAGTCTATACTTTTGAACTTCTCTTCCATTAAGGCCAACTTCGACAAGTGGGCATCAAAAAAGTTTGATAAAAAAAAGAGAGGCTCACAATGCCAATCCTTTAATAGATCTCTTAAATTATCAATTACGCTGGGCTTGAAAGGAAACGTCCCCGTGCTCTCTAGTTTATTAATTAAAGGATCTATTTCAACTTGAGCCAGAGAAGCCCGGCTGGGAAACCCGGTGCTGAGCCCTTTTACCTCTAAAAAATGTGTTATATTTTCAAAAGGAGTCTGGGCAAAACTTTCTACTATAGACAATACACCAACCGAGGAAATCCAGCTGGGCCTCGCCCAAACATCTGGGGCGAGGCCAAATGAGGACTCCTCGTTTTGTTCAAAAGATAACTGCAGGCCGTGGGGTTCAGGTAAAATTTGGCCAAACGGAAGGAGCTCAAAAAGTGTTACCCCCCAACAAAATATCACTATCGTCCCCGCACACATTAAAGTGAGGGCGGATCAATAGATTAATATTAATCAGTTAATCCCTTTAACTTTTTTATAAAGAGCAACCCTAAACATTATAAGAAAAAAGAGAATAAAGATAGTTAGTAAATAGTAACCCTTCAATAAATTCATTAAAACAGAAATAATTAATAAACCAAAAGAAAGCCTAGGATAATGCACTAATAGAATAGCCAAACTCAAAAGCGTGACTTTCACACAAATAAAATTATCGCCGCCTGAGACAACAACAATTAAAAATAAATAGCTTATAAGAATGACACTAATCCATTTTCTTTTAATGAAATTTTTTAAGGATAATCTACTCATCTTTTATTTTAAACCCCTTGTAACACCCAATTGATATATTTGTCTAGAGAAACCGCTTCAATTACGATAGGCATAAAGGAGTGATTTGCCCCACAAATCTCTGAACATTGGCCATAAAAAATCCCAGGTCTTTTTATAAAAAACCCAGTTTGATTTAAGCGGCCTGGAACTGCGTCCATCTTAACAGCAAGCGCCGGGACTGCAAATGAGTGTAATACATCGGCCCCAGTCACTAAAACTCGGACATGTGTATTAATAGGAACAACTAATCTATTATCCACTTCTAATAGTCTAAAGTCGCCCTTATTTAAATCGGATGTTGGTACCATGTAAGAGTCAAATTCTAAAGTTTCTGTTTGATAATCAGAATACTCGTAGGACCAATACCATTGATGGCCTATGGCCTTTATAGTTAAACCAGGGTCCATAACTTCATCCATTAAGTACAATAATTTTAAAGAAGGGAGCGCAATAAGAACTAAAATTACAGCTGGAACTATAGTCCAAACTATTTCTAATAAAGTACCATCAACTAAATATCTATGGTAAGCTTTACCACTTAAGGCTTTTAAAATTAACCACAATACTGTTGTAATAATTATGATTAATATAAACATAACTTGATCATGAAAAAAAATTATCTCCTCCATCACCGGGTGGGCAGCATCTTGTAAGCTTAATTGCCACGGCTCCGGCAGATCATAACCAAATTGGTTAATAATTAGTCAATTATTTAATAAATTTTTCATCGCCCTGAATAAAGGAAATTGATTTTATAGCCCTCCTTAGAAAGGAGGCCGGACAAGGGAAGGTTCCCCTTCCCTCACCATGTTACGACTTGCTTTACCTCGTAGGCATTCGTAATCACCGAAGACGTCCGAATAACCATTCTAAGTAAAGGTGACGGGCAATTTGTGCTAACACTTGTACCAATTCACCGGAACGCCCTACTTTCCGATTACTATTAAATCCAACTTCCAGTCGTTTTACAGCGACCTTCCGAACTCTTACTTTAGAGACTCACCTTCCAGGTTTCTCATTATATAAGAAAATGTAGCGCATAAAATCCCCCAACATTCGGATCATAAGACCTGACTTCCTCCGGGCAAATGCCCGGGTTGGGTCCCTTCTAGCTTAATACACGAACTTACGACGGCCATGCAATACCGGTCATAGATTCAAGTTGGGGTAAGGTAACACGCGGACCATCGAATTAAACTACACGCTCCTCTAATCGAAATAGTGAACAGCCAAAGTTTTTGAATTTTAATCTTGCGATCGTACTACTCAGGCGGAAGATTTTACCTTTCGGGTCTGCTAAGCATCATCTTCAAAGTTCACAGTGTGGACTACCAGGGTCTCTAATCCTGTTTGCTCCCCACACTCTCATGTTTCAGCCTACCTTGTAGTAAATAGTTTTTACCTTAGGGGTTCTATTTTCTATCCTCACATTCTACCGCTCCAGAAAAATTCCATTTACCTACTTGGATCGTTTCTTAGCCTACACATCCTTTACGCCTTTTTACTTATAAAGACCAGCCCTTAAGTTTAACCGCGTCGGCTGGCACTTAATTTGACGGGCTCAATTAAATGTGTCCTCTCTGTGTCATACTTTCGTTCATTGCACAAGATTCTCTACTGCTGCCTCTATGTGAGTCTTCCCCTTGTTTCAGTGAAAGTGTGGCTTCAGCCAAGCAGCCCATCTTCGGCAAGGTGGTCTTTTACACCACCTTCTACCTAATAAGACTCCGGCCCAGTACCTTGGATTCCGGGTTTACTCACCTGTCTGCATGAGTTGCCTCTAGATTTTTAGATCATAGTAGACACATACTAGCATGTATTAAAAGGGCCACTCGCCTTCTACATTCCCCAAAATCAAAGGACCCATTTTACTTATTTTTTAATATTAAGTGCTAATTTCAAACTACCTCCTCTAGAATAGCCCCACCGTAGCCCAGTGAGCTAATTGTAACAATAAATTTGGGGAAATTATCATAAATCCAATTGGATACAAACTGGCCCCAATCAACAGAGACCTCCTAAAGTTTAGCCTTTTTTTTTCTCTAAGGGTTTTAAGGCCCACTAAGAAAAAGGAGTCGGCTTGAAAATAAATAATTTTAACTATTCTAACATAATAAACACCAGCCACCACAGAGCAAACTACGGCTAAAATTGAAACTAAGTAATACTGATAAGTAATACCAGACAATAGAATTCATCATTTACTAAAAAATCCAATTAGAGGAGGTATTCCAGCAATGGAAAGAAAAGTTAAAGCCAATGTTATGGCTAAAGTCGGCTCTCTTCTCGAAAGACCACTGAATTCCACAATTAGATTTTTTAGACCTCCTAAAGCCAATACGATAGTAAAAGCACAAATAGACATAATGACATATAAAATCATATATATTAAACTAGCCTGCACACTTTCAAAAGTCCCAATTTCTATTCCCCAGAGAACGAAACCCATATGCGCAATTCCACTGTAAGCCAATAGTCGTTTAATTTTGGTTTGATTCAAAGCACCGAGGGCGCCCACCACCATTGAAAATATTACCCCAATCAATAGCACATTAGCCACCGGCCCAATCGAAACTAAAATAGAAAATATCCCAACTTTAGGTACGGTGGCTAATAAAGCGGTAGTAGTAGTAGGGGCACCATCATATACATCCGGCGCCCACATATGGAAGGGGGCCGCAGCTAGCTTAAACAACAACGCCCCTGTAATTAACAGACCTCCTATAGGAGTTATCACGCCAGAAGTTGGGAAAATTTGACCACCTTCTTGATTGAGCACGAGATCTATACAGGGAATACTAGTTCCTCCCGTTAATCCGCATAAAAAAGCACACCCAAACAAAAATAGGCCTGAGGAGAGTGCGCCTAACACAAAATATTTTAGCCCAGCTTCAACACTATACCCAGAGCCCCTTTTTTGAGCTACTAATATAAAAAGAGAAAGAGTTGGTAATTCAATAGCCAAATAAACTGATAACCAGTTACTCGCAGAAACCAAAAGAATGCTTCCCAGGGCTACCATTAAAATTAGAACCGGAATAGCCCCCTCCCTCATGGTAGGAGGAGCCATCAATAAAATAGATAAACTACCTACAAGAATCACCATTTTAGTGGTTATAACTCAATTATTAATAGTTAAGAACCCATTCTGCCAGGGAAGAAAAAAGTCAATACTTGCTCAATAACTTATAAATAATAACACTAGGAGGGATATTTTTAAAGTAGGATTCTTTACGCTATAAATGATTAATAATAAAATAATTATGCTTAAAAAAAGAGTTTCATTCATCAACCTTAAATTTTATTAACTAAGATCCGATCGGGCTCTATTATTTAATAAGCAGGAGGGGCGGGACTTGAACCCACACTTTTAGCTTTGAAGGCTAACGGTCTACCTTAACCTAACCTCCTACTTATCTAATACCATCCTTCGGCAAATTGCCCGGGAAATAAACTGAGACCGGGGTAGCTTAAAAATTTTAGACGTGATATTCAAAGGGGGGTCGGGTTTATGCTCTTTCCCCAAAACTAACCAGAGTTTTAAGACCTTTGAGGGGTCCACCCGACCAAGACTAATCATAAAATATAAAAAACTAACAACAAGCGATAGTACCTAAAGAAAACATGAATAAAGGAGGCTTGAGAAAATTTTTTTATTTTATTTAAATACCATAAAACTGGCAATGGTTATAAAAATTATTAAAGCATAATTATAAACTAAACCAGATTGCAAATTACTTATCTCTTGAGTGAGCCGGACTATGAATTGGGATAATCCTTTAGGGCCTATTAGTTCCAATATCCCCTTATCCAGGGTTCGGAATGTTATTAAATGACCTAGTCTTCACACATTTTGAACCAAAAAATGATTAACAATATAATTAAATTGCCAAGCAGAATATAAAAAGGTATAACCAGCAAGGCCGACCGGCGAGACTGGTGCATTAAAGGCTCGTGAAGAGTAATGATAAAGGAGTATAGCCGCCCCAGCCCCCAAAAGGCTAAAGACTACAGGCAATAACTTAATAAAAGTAGGAATAATAGGAGAAAGGGTAATTTGAAACGACCAAATAACCTCTTTGGTTAAATAACCTACAAAAATACTTCCTAAGGCTAATAATATTAGAGGTAGGGTTAAATTTCAAGAACCCTCATGGGCATGTGAAAAAACTTCCTTTTTGGAGTTGGTATTTGATATAAAAGTAAGATATACTAATCGAAAGGAATAAACGGCTGTTAATAGGGCAGAAAAAACCCCCAACCAATGAGCGAAAGCTAAATAATATTGATCATAGGCTAACTCTAAAATTAGATCTTTAGAATAAAACCCCGTTAAATAAGGGAAGCCCATTAAAGACAGAGAGCCAATAACTATCATAGTATAAGTAAAGGGGATTGATCTAATAAGGCCCCCCATTTTTCTCATATCTTGCTCGTCAGCTAAGGCATGGATCACAGACCCAGCACTCAAGAACAATAGAGCTTTAAAGAAAGCATGATTCATTAAATGAAACAAACTTATAGAATATTGGGAAAGCCCACAAGCCATTACCATGTATCCTAATTGACTACAGGTCGAATAAGCTATTACTTTTTTAAGGTCGTTCTGTACCAAACCAACCGTGGCGGCCATAAATGCCGTAAGAGATCCAACAATGGTTACGACCATCAAAGCTATGGGGGCTTGTTCTAATAGGGGAGATGATCTAATTAGTAAAAAAACACCTGCCGTCACCATGGTTGCAGCATGGATCAAAGCAGACACCGGAGTTGGTATAAGTAATTGTTACGCCACCATTAATGGTGGGACCGCTACTCTCATAACGGATAGGACTTTTTCTTCCACTTTTTAACTTGCTCACCCTAAGGCCCCCCAAAGGGGCCAATTAAAACTAAAACATACATGTTCCGCGCCTGAGGAAAAGTTAGGGAGGGTTATTATTATAAATGTCCTTTAAAATTTATCCAAAGATAATTCTTAACTCAATGAGGCGGTCAATAAATGAACCTCTGGGCAACTTTAAAATTCTTCTTACAATTGTTTTAACTGAGTCCCTGGAGCGAGTCTTATGGACTAAATAACCAACCCTATTATTACTATACGTAAATAGGGGTCTATAAAGGGGGTTTATTCTCACTCTAAGCCACCTTTTAACCACTCATAGACCAACCCTAAAGTTAGAATGCCTAAAAACACAACCATAGTCCAATAACCAAAGGGAGATATTTGATTGTATACAACACATCAGGGAAAAAGGAAAGAAATTTCTAAATCAAAAATAAGAAAAAGAATGCCAATTAAGAAAAACCGAATAGAAAAAGGCCGTCCTGGGGCCCCAAAGGGGTCAAACCCACATTCATAAGCCGAGACTTTCTCTCGATCCGGCTGTTTCTCTCCTAAAATATAAGAAGCGCCAGAAATAATCGCAGAAAGAACTACACTGAAAATTAATAAAACCAAAATACCATAAAACTCAGTATACATCTATAGTTAGCTGGGGGGCAACCCATTTAACCCAAATAAAAGGCTAGCCACTAAAATTACAAAAGCCAAACTTAGGGGTAAGTAAGACTTTCATAGTAAAGCCATTAATTGATCGTACCGCATTCTAGGGAAAGAGGCTCTTACTCAAATAAAGAGTAAAATTATAAAAGAGGTTTTTAAGCCAAACCAAGCCGGCCCACCTTTTAAATACACAATAGGAGAGAGCCATCCTCCTAAAAATAAAATTGTAGTTAAACAGCTCATCAATATTATATGAGCATATTCCGCAAGGAAAAATAAAGCAAAAGACATAGAAGCATACTCTACATTGTAGCCCGATACTAACTCCGACTCCCCCTCTGTTAAATCAAAAGGCGCTCGATTAGTTTCGGCTAGCGCCGAAGCAAAAAACATCATGGCCGCCGGGAACAGGGGAAAGAAAAATCAAATACCACTACTTTGAGCTAGCACTATTTCAGTTATATTCAAAGAACCGACACACAAGATGACCGTTATTATTATTAGTCCAATTGAAACTTCATAACTAATCATCTGAGCGGCCGCCCTAATAGCCCCTAAAAAAGCATACTTTGACTGACTTGCCCAACCGGACATCAAAATAGCATAAACACTAATGGAAGAGACGGCCAATGTAAACAAAATTCCTATTTTCAGATCACTTATAACAACCCCTTTATCATAAGGAATAACTCCCCAAGCAATTAGGGCTAAAGTAAATGAAAAGACTGGCGCCGCCACATATATAAACAAATTAGCATAGTGAGGAATCACCAATTCTTTAGTAAATAGTTTTATACCATCAGCAAGAGGTTGTAACAGCCCATAAACACCTACTACATTGGGCCCTTTCCTAGCTTGCATATATCCTAAAACCTTCCGTTCGGCCAAAGTTAAATAAGCCACTGCTACAAGTAACGGAATAACTATTATTAAAATTTTTAAGATTAAATGAATTGTTTCAACGATCATCAAGAAAACGAACTTTCTCATGAAATTCGGAGTGGATTCACATAAAGTCTCGGAGGTACCAACAGCGAAAAAAGGCATAAGCCCAACCACCTCATAAACCAATTTATTAAGTGGTATTTCTAACTTCTAACTTTGTTACCGGCTGATTAACCCGCTAGGTCTTTTCAGCATATAGTGTATTTATAATCAAGGCTAATTACTTAGACAAGACGGCCCAACGCCAACCTTCCATTGCATCCGGTAACCAAGTGTGTAACCCTAGCTGCGCAGACTTACCAACAGCACCTATAAATAAAAATAAACATATTAGGGTGGTGTTATTAGAGGGGGATAGTGCCACTGTATTAAAAATAGAAGCAAAATCTAAGCACCCAAATTGATCCCAAATTGCCAACATAGCTAAGACAAACCCAATATCCCCCACTCGATTAACCAACATGGCCTTTATACCTGCCTTATTTGCCTCAATTCTGGTCAATCAAAAGTTTATTAATAAATAGGAACACAACCCTACACCTTCTCAGCCAATAAAAAGTTGTGGAAGATTATCGCTAGTTACTAATAAAATCATAAAAAATGTAAATAATGATAGATAGGACATAAATCGAGGGACATGGGGGTCACCGTCCATATAAGCGGTAGAAAAAATATGAACCAAAGCAGATACGGCGGTAACAACAAGTAACATGGTTGCAGAAAGAGCATCAAATTGTAAGCCAAACCAGACAGTTACTAAATCTGAATCCAACCACCGCCATAATTTTATATACGCAGTTGAAGAATTTAATGTAGTTTCATAAAAAATCAAAAAAGACCACGACAAACTTATAATTAAACAACTTGAAGTAAAAATTCCAGCACCCCTTTCACCTAGCTTTCTACCAAACAAACCTGAAATTAAGGCCCCCAAAAGGGGGACAGTTAAAACTAAGATATACATATCATAATTTGATAAGGGAGGGTCCCCCTCCCTTTACATTACTACGCCTGAGAAAAACTTAGTGTAAAACAATGGTATCAGCCAAATAAATAGTAGTTAATAAAGAAAATACATAGGCTTGAATAACCGCCACCGCGGCCTCTAGTAAACTTATAAAAACCATAATTAAAACAGGAAAAATATTTAAAACTCCCGCCGTAGTTAACATATTAAAACCAAACCCAGCTAGAATGGCAAATAATAAATGGCCAGCTGATAAGTTTGCGGCGAGACGGATCCCCAAAGAGATAGCCCTAGATATATAGCTTACTGTTTCAATTATTACCAAAAGGGGGGCTAATCCTAAAGGAGCCCCGGCCGGCATAAGAATGCTTAAAAAGTTCCACTTGAACTTTCAGAGCCCAGCTAAAGTTACACCAATTACAATTGAAAATGACAAGCCTAACGTAACGACTACATGAACTGTTACGGTAAAGACATAAGGGAATAAGCCTAAAAGATTTAAGAATACTATAAAAATAAAGAGGGAAAAAACAAAGGGGAAGTACTGGGTCCCCGAATTATCTTTTACTAACCCGTGGAAGTGATCATAAATCAACTCCATGATTGCTTGCCATCGGTTAGGGATTAATCGGTCTCCCTTTAACAATATCAGAGCTACAGCCACAGCCAACATCATCATCATTGACGAGTTAGTGACGGCGATCAAATCCACTACTTTAAATTGATCAAAATAAGCAGCACCCATCTTAATTATAGCCCCATAAAGGGGGCAAATATGTTAAATTTTATCTTGACTTCATAACGAAGCTGGCCCCTTGTTTAAGTCAGATGTTTTGGGGGCCCCTGTCCAACCTACCCCAACCGATCTTCTGATTAGAAAATTAGTTTTAATAACGGGTAAGACGGAAATTACCAAAAAAGAGAATAATAAAAATAAAGCGATTAAGGTTCATCTATATTGAGTTAAATAAGTAGCAGTTTCCAATTGGGGCATCTTTATTTCTTTTTTTCTTGCAACTTAACCTCTAAGTCAATTAAGAGATTTGATAGCGATCGTTCCTTTTATTCGATAATAGGCCACCATAATTGCCAGCCCAATAGAAGACTCCGCCGCGGCGACCGTCAATAACATAATTGTAAAAACTTGTTCGATTAGAGCATCTGTAACAATAGAATTAATTAAAAATAGAAAAGAGGCAGCTAACAAAATTAATTCTATTGACATTAACATAATTATAAGATGTCCTCTATTCAGCACAATTCCTAACACCCCCAACAATAATAATAAAATAGCTACTATCATATATCTATAGTACATTGTTAAATTAGCTCGATCTTACGATCTGTCGACGAAACGCCCGAATAATAAATTGATTCTTAAATAACCCCTCGCCCTAGAAGTTTAGGTAATCATGCATCCCCATAAAAAATATCAGAGAAGTATGACTCTCCGCGCCATAACTAGAGTTTTAAAGCCGTTATAGACTGAATATATCCCCCAAGAAATAGCTCTGGCCGCGAGGTCTTAATAAAGAGGGGTGCTGAATATCACCCTGACCCTTCCCTGATAGGGCCCTTTATGGGCCCTATCGAGTGCCATCTTCTTTATTTAACCTTCTACTATAGACAGAGCACCAACTGAGAGGGCCTAGCTGGGCCTCGCCCAAACTTCTGGGGCGAGGCTAGGAGGTTAATTTTTAAAAGATTTTTATTCAAAAATTTTTTTCATCTTTTAATTTGTTAAGATCGATAAGGCCCATAAACAAAAGGTAATTCATTATAAGTATGAGATAAAGGAGGGGACGGTTGAACCCATTCTAAAGAGGCCCAACTAGACCCAGTGTTCTCTACTCAATTAATAAATTTTATCTCTCGAACATAGGCATCATATACTATATATACAAACCATAGTACACCCACAATTGAAATGGTCGATCCTAAGGAACTAACAAGATTCCAGCCCGCGAAACCATCGACAAAGTCAGAATATCGCCTTGGAAATCCCGCCAGGCCTAAGAAATGTTGAGGGAAAAATGTCAAATTAACCCCAATAAACATCAACCAGAAGTGGATTTTACCATAAAGCTCATTGTAACAATAACCAGTTATTTTCCCAAACCAATAATAGAATCCACCAAATATAGCAAAAACAGCCCCCATTGATAGAACATAATGAAAATGAGCTACAACATAATAAGTGTCATGTAAAACAACATCTAACGAACTATTAGCTAAAATTACCCCGGTTAAGCCCCCTATTGTAAAAAGAAAGACAAACCCTATGGCCCAAAGCATAGGGGTATCTAGCCTAATAGCCCCACCATAAATGGTGGCTAATCAACTAAACACTTTTATCCCAGTTGGAACAGCTATAATCATAGTCGCTGCAGTGAAGTAAGCCCTTGTGTCAACATCCATTCCACTAATGTGTTCCCTATAAAGAGGGATAACGTTTCAATAAGCGAAACGTTTTCCAGCCGAGGCTTTCGCCACGGTTCGGACTGTACCTTAATCCTGATTTATAATTAATTAACTCTAATGCCCGACACCATTTCAAAAAATCAACCCGTTTCTTTGTTCGTAACGAATGTTTTTTAAGAAGGCGTATAACTCGAATTAAAGCCTTTTTCTCTCTCACCTCTCATATGAAAGTGTGATCCTTTTCATTTTTTCTTATGCTTCCCCCTAATTTATCAAAAAATGGTCCTAAGACAAACCCTTCCGCCTGTAATATGGCTAAGGAAAAACTTATGTCCTTTTTTTCTGGGGTATTAGGGTTATGTTTTAGAGAAACAAGGAAAGCCCCTTTCCCATCCATTAATCCTGTTAACCAAGCTCCGCCACTCAAATTCTCAAGCGGGCAAATATCAACTAAGACCTTTCTGTTTGTAACATAATATTTCCCAACCATTGAAAGTTTAACGTGGCCATACCCTAATAGACATTTTATGTGATAGAGAATTTGGGTGTCTTTAAGAGGGCGAGAAATGGAAAGAGAAAGACATTCCGCGCCATGAGGTTTTCGAGCTATTCCTAAGCAGCCCTGAGTTTCAATAAACCCAATTAACCATTGTCAGGATTTCTCGCATGCAGTCTCTGAGGATCTTAAAACTTGAGTCATTATAGTAAACAATTTAATCCCAATTTTAATTTCCGGCTAGTAAACCCATAAAAATAAGATTTTAGCTGCCTTAACCTTAGACGAGCACCTATTTTTAAAAAGGGTTTTTCCAGCATATAGCGAGATAATAAACGAAGACATCGCTGCCTTCGGCGGCTGAAATTTACCGTAAACATATGATGTGCCCACACAATAAAGCCTAATATTCCAATAGATAGCATGGCATATACCATGCCTAAATATCCAAAAATTTGATTTTTAGCAGAAAAGGTTGGTATAATTTGAGATATCATTCCAAATCCTGGAAGAATTAAAATATAAACCTCCGGATGCCCAAAAAACCAAAATAAATGTTGGAATAAAATGGGATCTCCACCCCCTGCTGGGTCAAAGAAAGTCGTATTAAAATTCCTATCTGTTAAAAGCATGGTTATTCCACCTGCTAAAACTGGTAGGGAAAGTAATAATAAAAAGGCAGTGATTAAAATGGACCATACAAATAATGGGAGTCTATCCATCGTTAATCCTGGAGCTCTCATATTAAATATGGTTGTTATAAAATTCATTGCCCCTAATATAGAAGACGCACCCGCTAAATGAAGGCTAAAGATGGCCATGTCGACCGCCCCTCCCGAATGCGTTTGAATGCCAGAAAGAGGAGGATAAACTGTCCACCCTGTCCCTACTCCTTGTTCAACAAAAGCAGAACCTAATAATAGTATAAGCGCAGGAGGAAGTAACCAAAAACTAATATTATTTAGTCGTGGGAAGGCCATATCGGGGGCACCAATATATAGTGGTACTAACCAATTACCAAACCCTCCTATCATTACTGGCATTACTAGGAAAAAAATCATAATAAAGGCGTGTGCCGTTACTATGACATTATAAAGATGGTCATCCCCTAACATAGTACCAGGAGCAGACAACTCCAATCTTATTAACATACTTAAAGCTGTGCCTATCATACCGGATCCTATTCCAAACACTAAATATAAAGTTCCGATATCTTTGTGATTAGTGGAAAATACTCAACGAGTTAAAAATTTATTCATAACTCAAAATAAGGTAAACCTATAAAAACAACTACCAATACCTATGACCCAAAGCATGACATAGAATTGGATAAATAAATATTATGGGCTAAGGGGGTTCATCGTTTTAATCCGATGGAACGGACCTCCAGATGATTTTACCCAACTTAGATAATCATAGAGTTACAGAAGTCTAAT